ATTATGAATCTACTACCATAAATTCAATGCGTAATCTAAGCATTCAATGCGTATTCCTTAATAATCTCATTTTTCAATTATTCAACCATTTCATTTTACCGAGTTCCACGTTAGCCAGATTAGTAAACATTTCTATGTTTCGATGCAACAACAAGATTTTATTTTTAACAAGTAGTTTTGTTGGTTGGTTAATTGGTTACATTTTCTTCATTAAATGGGTTGGATTGTTACTATTCTTTATACGACAAAATCATTATATTAGATCTAATAATAAGTATATTGTGTCAGAATTTAGAAATTATATGGTTCGAATATTTAATATTTTATTATGTCTTTCACATACAACGATAAAAATGAGTCACCTACCTATTGAATGGCAGTTCCAAAAAAGCGTACTTCTATGTCAAAAAAGTATATTCGTAGAAATCTTTGGATAAAAAAAGGTTATTTATTGGCAGTAAAATCTTTTTCTTTAGCTAAATCTGTTTCAACCGGACAGTCAAAAAGTTTTTTTGTCACACAAAAAAAGTATTGTAAAAAATTTAATTAAAATGTCTAAAAGAACTTCCAAATTTTTATTTGTAAGGTAAATTATTCAATTTTAATATTGTATTTTTATTTCACTTTTTTATTTCACTTCTCCATATTAGTTATAACCAGGTAAAAGATCATTTGAAAAATAAAAATATTTTTATCTATAGTATTTTTATTATGTTTATATTTTATAATTCTATTTATTGAAATTCCTAATTTATTGAAATTCCTAAATTCCTATTGGTTTATATTGAATTTGTTAGATGGTTTTTTATTTACTATGDAATTTTTTTTTATTTTTAAAACTACAATTATGATAGACAACGAAGAATCTTAATATCTCAATATATAATGTCATTATACTTTATAAGGTGTTGGGTCTAAAAAATTGTTTGAAAAAAAAAAAAAAATAATGAATTTGATATATCCAAATATACTAAGTCAGTATTATTTATATTGAACATTTCCATATGAATTTACATTCATATGGAAATGCATCTTTGTTTACTAAACTTTATTAAATATAGACAATTCAACATAATTTTACTATGATTCTTTAAGTAAAGCCACCATGGTGAAATTGGTAGACACGCTGCTCTTAGGAAGCAGTGCTATAACATCTCGGTTCGAGTCCGAGTGGGGGCATAATTAATATATTAATATTATAATTTCCATTATAGAATATATTATAGAATATATCCAAATTTAAATTATTTTTTTTATTATGATATTTTTGATCTTAGAACATATATAAACTCATATTTAATGATAGAAAATCTATGATACATAATTAAATTTTGTGTGAGTTTTGATAACCGTTTGAATGCTTAGAGGTATCTCTTTACAATTATAATTAACTCTTCTTATTTTTTATAGTTTTATAATAAGGGGTTGGCAATAATTGATTACATAGATAACTAGGTAAAATAAATTTCAATCCAAAAATATTTAACTAAAGTAATAAAGATACCAAAAAGAAAAATTCCACTATATTTAGGTAAGAAACAAGATAAAATAACCTGAATATTTGGTTTAATAACCTTATACTAATTCCTACTATGCTTCCCATAAATCAAAGGATAATCTTTCACATTCTGCTAGAAAAGACATTATTAAAACTAGAAACCCTATGGCGCTGACGCCATAGATTCCATCCCCCAAAACCATATCTGGACTGTACCTCAATTATATCAACTGTACTTGAACTTTTAGATAATTCTAGTCGATGATAACATCACCGCTACCATCGCTATTCTAAAACCGTATATGAAACCTAAGCTTCATAAGGATCTTTTATTGATACCTAGTTAAATAGAATTTAGAGATACACACTGGAGGTTGTAGAGGCCTCAATTCAACCAATAAAATATTGATCTAATCCCTTAACTAAGGAGGATATAATAAAAATAATAAAAATTTATTTTTGTTCATAAATAACTTAATCCTCCAATCAAATACTCGTTCTATTCATAAATATAAATAATTGGGCATTAATTAATGAACCATGATAATAATTTTTATATTCATATGTATAAATAAATGAAGAAAATATTTTCTTATTATTCCATTTTTATTATTTTTTTCATGTTAAATTTAATCAATAGGTTTATAGTAATCCATAAAAAAACACCTATACTTATATCAGCTAAAATGAGTCCATAGACTTTTTTTAAGGATTATAATATAGAGATAGATAAAAATAATTTAGATAAAAATAATTGATAGTTTTTACTTCAGTCGTATCAATTATAATTTCAATGGTCAACTTATCCAATAATGATATCTATACTACCTAGTATTGTCATAATAGTGTGCCTCATATCAGCCAATTTCATTCTTTGAACTAACCATCCAGGTAAAAACACCATATATACTCCCATAAATAAATTCATATGGAATTCTTTGTCCTATTGGAGTGGCAGTTTTATAAATTCTAATAAGGTACTCCATGAATTCCTTAGAAGATACCAATAGATTCCATAAGTTAATAACATTGGTTATGATAAAACCGAATTTATTGTCTACTACCCACTAATAATGTCCACTCCTTCAACTAGTTCCCCCCAAATGAGATTTAGCATAATGAGTTTTTGATACTAAAATCAAAACGTTTACCTATACAGCCATAAGGTAAATCCACATTTACTCCTCTGATGCAGAAATAATTATACATCATCCACATATCTGTGTTGACTTCAAATAGATCATATATCAATTACCTCTCTCTGAAAATATATAAAAATATAGTCTGTTCACCAATATAGGAACGGCTCAGCTATAACATAATCATTATTATACATTATACAACTGACTTTTTTAGGCACTTGAACACTTATTGTATAATTGTTAGGTTCTCCACTATTTTTTCCACCCCTTCTGTGTAAATAACCCAATATAAGTTCACAGTCAATAACATCTTCACCCATACATAATCCAAAGAACACCATGCACAGCCATACTTTATTTACTTAATTCATTATTTCATGAATTTATTTTAATTTCTTAAAATAAAAAAGAACTAAGGATAATAATAATAAGGATAATAATAATAAAATAATAAGAAATTAAACTGGAATTAACGGGTTTTTGATTCCCAAATATCTAACTTATACATTAATTTCTTATAACGAACTTTGTTTTTATTTGACAAATAAGTCAATAATTGTTGACGTTTTCCTAGAATTCTTCGTAGACCCCTTTGTGATAAAAAATCTCTTTTGTGTAATTCTAAATGTAAAGTAAGTCTTCGTATCTTACTGGTGAAATGTAATACTTGAAATTCAACAGACCCACTATTTTTATCTTTTTCTTCTTGTGTAATAACTCGGTCCATAAATTAAAATTTATATCGTTTCTTTATTTTTATGTTAATTTTACTGATCAGGAAAAGAATAATATTTATTAAAAACTTAAAAATTGTATTTAATTCATATATTAATTTATTTTTTGTTTATGTTTTGTATATTTGATCTAAATCAAATATACAAAACATATATCATATATGTATTCACAAAATATGATAAATTATTTTTACTTAAAAGGATTTCGCTATTCCTAGTGAAAATTGATACACTAAGAAATACACTCTAAATTTTTTAATTTTTCGTTGGAATTTAATTAATTCTGAATTGTTAATACATATGTATTCTTGACATACTGAAACGACTGCTGTTATTAGTATCAAACCAATAGCGATTCATACAAGCTACATCTTCTAATCTATAATTTGGCCAAAGAAACAATTTGAATTTCATGAAATTTTTTACATTTTTACTAATATGTTTGTCCTCATTCAAAAATTGACTACAGTTTCTTATTTTGTTTTCATTGCAAAATATTGGATTTATATCAACAACATTCCAATTATGGGAATTGAAACAAATTCGAATTCTAAATTCTCTACGACTTCTGTGAGATAGAATATTTTCAGGAACAAGGAAATCATAATTATTTTTGTATACACTCTCACTGTATTTTTTATTTTTTTGTTGATTTTTATTATTGACCAATGAAATATCCATAGTTTGATATATAATAAATTTTCCCCCCTTTCGTTTAGAGATACAAATGGGTTCAATAAAAAATATTCCTTTTATTATCACTTCTGAAAGAACTGGGTCCTTGTGAATAATCATTTTGTCTATATTTATTTCACCTCTTTGAATATAGGATATAGTAATTTCCTTTGTATTTATCAGTCTAAGCATGAGACAATATATCTTTATATTTTTTATTATTTTTTGATTAAAGAAATTAGAACATTGTATTTGAAAAATTAAATATTTCTTAAAAAATGAATATAGGCCCATTTCATTTTCATTCTTATATTGGTTTTTTCTACTTTTTTTTGTTTCTAATCTTTCGTAATCTTCTTCAACAGATTTTTTCTTTTTTTGTTTTAGTAGATTCGATACAACATTTTTGTTACCCTTATGAATATTGTTCTTACTAGAAAAATGAAAAAAGAGTGATTTGATTGGGATGATCCAAGGTTTAATATTATATATATCAAAAAGTAGGAAAAATTCTGGGAATAGCCAAGGTTCTAGATTGGATATAGTATCGTGATTTAATGCGGTATCATAGAACCTTTCTTGATTCATTCCCATGCAATCAAAAAAGATTCTTTTTTGATTAGGATAAAAAAGAATCTTTTTTTCCATTTTTTGAAAATTATTAATTTCAGTCTCAGTATTAGTATTTTTATGAATATTTATGCCAATATGTGCATTAGTCCAGATATCAATATTGTTTATAAAACAAAGATGAAGAATTTTACAATCAAAATATTTTCTATCCAAATTTATATTCCTATAAATAATATATCCTTTTATTTCTAATGTTGATCCAGAAATGTATGAATTTTCTAGACTTATATATCTATATGAAAAAAGATCATATCTGTACTGTTTTTTCCATTTGCGTTTTTGATATAAATCAGATTTGATTGATTCCTTGTTTTGAATCAAATGACCTTTATTGATTATATTTAGCCATTTTTTAGGTACTAATATAGACTTTTTTTCATATAAATCATATTTATAATAACTTTTTAACCAGTTTTTCCATTTGTTCATTACATATGTCTGAATTTTATTATGTCTTGTTTTGGGATTAAATATTCCGTGTATTATACAATAGTATTTTAACTTATCCTTTAAAAATAAAAAAGGATAGCTACCTTGATATTTAAGTAAAGATCTCAAGTTAGACTTATTAAGTAATTGGGTTTGTGATAATTTGTAAAATACATATGCTTGAGACAGGGAAGATACATTCCAATTATCAGTATTATCAATATTTGAAAAAAAAAAATTTATAGTTAAATTTAAATTAATTTTATTTTTATTTGTTTCATCAATTCCTTCTTGTTCTTTATTTCTTTCATTGTTGTAAATGGATTTTTTAAAGATATTTTTTGTTGATTCAAAGAAAAGTTGTGAATTTATATTTATATTAGAAATGGTACATAAAAATATATATGTATATATTTTTTCAATGAATGATTTTATAAAGTAGTGTGATTTACGCATTAATCGGATATTTTTACTTTTTAATATTTTCCAAATATGTTTATGTGAGCCCGACCTTTTATTCTCATAAATTAAAACTATTTCTTTTTTTTTATTGTCTTTTGTAATTTGTTCAATTTGATTTTTTATTTTGATTGTCTTATCAGAAAGATCTTTCATTCTTTTTTCTATTAGTGAATAATTTAACCAATTCATATTTTGAATTAAAACTGGTGATTCACAAATAATATGATTATTTATTTTAAAATCTTTTTTATTTTTGTTTGTTTCATATACTTTTTCTTTGCTCAATTCTAATAATAAAATTGGATTGATTTTATCCAGGTTTTTTATTATTAGTTTTATAACTTGAACTATTTTGATGACCCATTTTATTTCTTCTTTTCGAACTTTTAGAAAGTATTTTTTTTCTTTCTTTAATAATTTAAGAATTTGTAAAAAGTTCTTTTTCACCTTGTTTTTTTTGAGTTTTTTTAAAATAGGTTTAAAAAAAAAGATCCTTTTTGAGGAGAACCAAAGGGAGTTTTTGCTTCCATTCCATAGACTGTTAAAAAACAAAAGCTTTTTTTTTATTTTTTTTTTTATTGGATCTCTCTTATGAGATCGTATCATATATTTTTGCCAAGGTTTTAGACAGAAAGGAGATAGAATCTTTATCTGAATACCTTCTGTTAACCAATATTGGGGAAATTCTGTTTCTGATAATTGAACACCACTATAGGTGCATATAATATGTATTTCTCTATTCAATTCTTTGAAATCCTCATACCACTCGGGGGATTGTAATAATATAATACGGAAAATATTTTTAGCTATTATTAACGAAGGCAATATAATGTATTTTCTAAGAAAAGATTGGGTTAATAATGTAAAACTTCTCAGTGCTTGAGCAAATATAAAAGGATCCTCCTCAGTTTCGGATATTTCTATCTGTTCATTTATATATATTGTTTTATCTTTCTCCTTTTCTTCTTTTGTATCTTTATTTTCAAAATAAAAATCGGAAATTTTTAATTCTGATTCTTGTTCTCTCCACATCCAATTCCTAAAAATGATATTCTTAATTTCATTAATATCAAAAAACGAAAAAAAAAATGTTTTGTCTAGCCGATCAAAAAAAAGTGGGGAATTGGAATTGAATTGAAAAAGGCCCCAAATAACTGTTTTACGTCTTTGAGCGCGCATAGATCCTTTGATTAGACTGCGACGAAAATCCGATTGTTGGGAGTAATCTATCAAAGACACTCCTTCCTCTTCTTTATCATCATTTTCATCATTGTTAATAGTATTCTTAGTACTAGAAATAGAATTGGTATTCTGATCATTCGAAATTATCACACGTTTTGCTCTTCTTGAACGAATATAATCATCTTCTTCTGCCAATTCTTCTTCAATTTCTTCTTCTTCTTCTTCTTCCAACTCGTTGGTTAATTTGTATGACCATCTAGAAACCTCTTTACTGATTTCTTCTATTCCAATTCCAATAAAATTTTTTTTCATTGTTTTTTGATATTTTGTATCTGAATCAATTCCCTTTTCTTCTGTAGAATTCAAAAATGATTGAAAGTGTATTTCTACCGAATCGTTTAGAAAGGAATCCTTAAGAAGTATATCATGAATCTTATTTATAAAAAAAATTTCTAATAAATCTTCTGTATCTGTATAAGGATTCATGATTGTGCTTAAATATAATTTTTTTCTCGTTCCTCGATAAGGTCCGTTGAAAAAAGGATCATATGCTTTTGGCAAGCATTTTTTTTTATTTTCATCATCGCATAATATGGTTCTTTTTTCAAGCATATCCATAATAGGGGATTCATCATTTTTTTCTATAATTTTTATTCGGCTTATAAATTCATTTTTCAAATTAAACTTTTTTTTTTCATTGGTATAAATCCAAGAATTATAAAAATATTCTTCATATTCTTCATAT